AATAGGCGGCATAGAGGAAGAAGCACTACACCTAGGAATCAACAACACGAAAACTTTGTTATAAATGATTCCTTTTCCTTATCGGGATCGGAACTAAGAGAAATGGTTGGGACAACAAACATCCATCTTGTTCGTACTTTGGATACCCATATAACCATCGAAGATTGTTGAAGTGACTAATTCCTGGAAATTTAGGAGCGTTGAGAACAAAGAAATTGTTGGAGTTTACTTTTTTATCTAGTACGAACACGCTTGATGTTAAGAAAAGATCTTTTGCAAGAGGGTTGGCTAGAGATTTCTTGTAAAAACATTAGCCCCGCTCAGTTCATAATGACAATATTTCGACCTTTTTTTTAATTCCATGGATTATTCTCATTATGCACATAAAGGAGGAGCCGTATGAGGTGAAAATCTCACGTACGGTTTTGGAACGGAGAATTCTTTGAATCGAATGACGACCGTAACGGATGTCGGCTCAATCCGAAGGAAATTATGCGGAAGCCTTACAGAATTATTATGAAGCTATGCGACTAGAAATTGATCCCTATGATCGAAGTTATATACTCTATAACATAGGCCTTATCCACACAAGTAACGGAGAACATACAAAAGCTTTAGAATATTATTTTCGAGCACTAGAACGAAACCCGTTCTTACCACAAGCTTTTAATAATATGGCTGTGATCTGTCATTACGTGCGACTATCTCCACTATAGAAATAAAAAAAGGAAAGAAAGAGCAAATACGCTAGTAAATAAATACGCTAGTAAATAAAATACTAGAAAAAAAAATAGGCTTTCTACATATTGCATCGTCTAAAAAACGATTTTTATCAGCTGTAACAAAAAAAGAAACTTCATAGAAGTCGAAATATGAAGAAATATATATGCTTAGATACTTTATTCTATGGATAAAGGATCTAATTGATAGAGGAAGCACCGTAAAGATCAATTAGCGAGGTTTTGGGCCGATACAATAAATAAGAACTGCTTATTTATGTCATGATATGAGATAAAAATTAGGAATCAACTTATGTAATAGAGCCGATCCCCTAAGTTATTGAGCAGCGGTGTAGCATCAGATCCCAAAGACAGTAAGTCTTTTTTATGAGGAAGAAGTCTTTTTCAAGGATTCTATATAAATTTCTATATGATATGAAACCGAGATAGTTACCTTTCAGAAAAATCTAACGGACGATAGTCCCGAAACGCCTATGCTTTATTTTTCTGAAGGTGGGAGAAAAGATAAAACTTATTATTAATTTAATCCAAATTAAAGTTTGAAACTCATGTAATTAACCTCTTTTGGTTAACCCGAGACAAATCGATAGATCTATGAGAAATCTCATTCAATTGGATATATGGTAGGGTAAAAAAATGGGACACCAAAAGAATTGACTGCCGAGCCGTATGAGGTAGGAAACTCTCAAGTACGGTTCTAAGGGAAGGAATTGACCCGCCTATTCCGACCGGGGAGAACAGGCCATTCGACAGGGGGATTCTGAAATAGCGGAGGCTTGGTTCGATCAAGCCGCTGAGTATTGGAAACAGGCTATAGCGCTTACTCCTGGTAATTATATTGAAGCGCAGAATTGGTTAAAGATCACGAGGCGTTTCGAATAAGAACAAGAGCTCTCTGTTTATTTATTATTTTAGGATTAGAAATTCGAATTAGAAATTAGAAAATTCTATTACTATTAAATTCTATAAATTCTATTCTTATTCTATTAAATCCATTTAATTAAATAAATTACCTTACCATTTAAATTATTAAATTCGATTTTCTATTCAATTTAAATATTTTAAAATATTAATTTAATTGTAATTGTTAATTTAATTGTGTAATTGTTTGTTTTTGTTGGACCCATCGGTCAAATAAAACGGATCATTTCTCTCTCTGGGAAAAACCAATCAAAGAATTTCATTATATCCTTTCTAAAATCGTTCTATTTTGTCTGATATTTCGTAAGGATAAGTAATACACGGATATAGCAAAATAAAATATATATATATATTTTATTTTCTGCTTCTACTAAAACTAATAAAAACCCCTCGAATGACTAAATATCGATACTGGAGTATCCCTTAGTAATGAATGCTCACGTGATTTGGGATAGAGTAATATTGTTTGTTCTACCTATGTAAGACAAAAAAAACTCCATCTCGGAACTTCTAATTAAGATATGAATACAATACACTGGTTGCACAAAAAAATTGTTTTTGCACCAATGTAAGTAAAGTCCGAAAAAGGTTTTATAAGATTAAAAAGGTCCGTTGAGCGCCTCATGGATATGTCATAATAGATCCGAACACTTGCCCCGGATCGACTTCCAGATCATAATTGCTCTAGTGAATAACTAAAGAAAAAATAGATAGATAAAAAATAGATAGATAGATGAGAGATAGAAGAGAAAGAAACTAATTATAAGCGTCTCTCATAGGTTCACTAATTACTTGACTGTTGGCGGGTCTCTTTGTATGTGTTGTCCGGAAAGAGGAGG